AATTGGGGTTATGGATTTTCAGTTTATAGGAGGTAGTATGGGATCCGTAGTAGGGGAGAAAATAACTCGGTTGATTGAGTATGCTACCAAAAAATTTCTACCTCTTATTATAGTATGTGCATCTGGGGGAGCACGCATGCAAGAAGGAAGTTTAAGCTTGATGCAAATGGCTAAAATAGCATCTGCTTTATATGATTATCAATCAAATAAAAAGTTATTCTATGTATCAATTCTTACATCTCCTACTACTGGTGGGGTGACAGCTAGTTTTGGTATGTTGGGAGATATCATTATTGCCGAACCCAATGCCTACATTGCATTTGCGGGTAAAAGAGTAATTGAAGAAATATTGAAGGAGGAAATACCTGAAGGTTCACAAGAAGCCGAATACTTATTCGATAAGGGAATATTTGATCCAATCGTACCACGTAATCTTTTAAAAGACGTTCTAAGTGAGTTATTTCAGCTGCACACTTTCTTTCCTTTGAATCAAGCCGAGCATTAAATTAAGCTCATTTATTTCATTTATTTAGTTCTACATTCCTTGTACGTATTCTATACTCACTTAGATATAATTAGTATAATTATCTAAATAAAATTCTAATTAAGTTAAGATATTTTTATAACAAAAAGGTACAAACAAATAGTAAATCGAGGTACCCATTCTATGACAACTATCAACTTTCCATCTATTTTTGTGCCTTTAGTAGGCCTAGTATTTCCGGCAATTGCAATGGCTTCTTTATTTCTTCATGTCCAAAAAAACAAGATTGTTTAGCCCCGGTGGGGCCAAATCTTATTTTTTCAAGACTTAGACTTGAATCATAACATAACACAGATATCTATTTAGTACAAAGTAGATTTCTCCCGAACATAAATGAAAGAGCTCTTATGCATGTGAAAACATGATATATGGGTAAATGAATTAGAGTTCAAATAAATAGATCCGATTAGGAATCGGGATCTGTGGATGTTTGAAATATAAAGTAAATGTATGTAGATATCTATAGTAGGATGAAGGGTTATTATTTTCGATCGAATCTAACTAATTTGATGAATTACCCCTAAAGGTTCACATCATAATAGTGCTAGTTGATGAGAGTTACTTTGGAAACCAAAAGAGTAAGTAAGGTAAAATTTAGGTTATTCTCTCAATTCAAATAAAATGTAACTAGATCTAGTATGAATTGGCGATCAGAACATATATGGATAGAACTTATAAGAGGGTCTCGAAAAACAAGTAATTTCTGCTGGGCCTTTATCCTTTTTTTAGGTTCATTAGGATTCTTATTGATTGGAACTTCCAGCTATCTTGGTAGGAACTTTATATCTTTATTTCCCTCCCAGCAAATAATTTTTTTTCCACAAGGGATCGTGATGTCTTTCTATGGGATCGCAGGCCTTTTTATTAGCTTCTATTTGTGGTGCACAATTTCGTGGAATGTAGGTAGTGGTTATGATCTATTCGATAGAAAAGAGGGAATAGTGTGTATTTTTCGTTGGGGATTTCCTGGAACAAATCGTCGCATCTTCCTCCGATTCCTTATAAAAGATATTCAGTCTATTCGAATAGAACTTAAAGAGGGTATTTATATTCGCCGTGTTCTTTATCTGGAAATCAGAGGCCAAGGGGCGATCCCCGTGACTCGTACTGATGATAATTTAACTCCACGAGAAATTGAAAAAAAAGCTGTGGAATTGGCCTATTTCTTACGTGTACCAATTGAAGTTTTTTGAAATGAACTGAAGAATGAATGCTTTCTCATTCTCAGTTAGGGGTAAAAAAACTCTACAATACTCTTTGGCATAACTTAACGAAAATTTGTTCAGAACGCCCATTCGGGTCAAAGCAGACGTATACGAAACAACCAAAAAGGTAAACTTTGTCTACAAATTTGTCTACAAAAAAGTCTTTTATGTGTATAGAAATCCATTCAAATCGAAATAAAGAAGTTTTTTTATTTGAGGTCCAATATTTTGAATTGATCGGTTAGATACAAATAGATCATGTAAATTCATTATATCTCTTTTATCGATGTTTCCTTTTACCATTTTTTTTGCTCTCTTTAATAACCAAACAATTAGATTTATTATAACGATAACTATCCAATTTCTTTCTTGTTTTGACACCCCTTTTTGATCAAAAAGGGGGTTTTTCGTCTCGAAATCCGAATTCATTACTTGAAGTTGAAATGGCTCTTTCGGGTATTCATCGAAAGCGAGGAAGTGCTTCGAATTTGACCAATTGAAATATCTGGAAACAAAATTTTGGATTATTTCTTCATTCGAATTCGAAGTGGACTCTTATTCTATATTCTTTCAAGATTTTTAAAAATTCAAGGACAAATCACCGAATCAAAAAAGAAATAAAAAACAGAGATTCATGGGTTTGACCTTGTATTGTAATAGAACTCATACTTGATAGGAATATTAGATCACACAGAGTCGACGAATGAGACGGGTTCATTAACAATTTCTATATTTATATATGAAAAATGACAAAAAAGAAAGCATTTATTCCTCTTCTATATCTTCTATCTATAGTATTTTTACCCTGGTGGATCTCTCTCTCATTTAATAAAAGTCTGAAATCTTGGGTTACTAATTGGTGGAATACTAAGCAATCCGAAACTTTTTTGAATAATATTCAAGAAAAGAGTATTCTAGAAAAATTCATAGAATTAGAGGAGTTCCTTCTGTTGGACGAAATGATAAAGGAATACCCAGAGACACATCTACAAGAGCTTCGTATAGGAATCCACAAAGAAACGATTCAATTGATCAATCTGCACAATGAGGATTGTATCCATACGATTTTGCACTTCTCGACAAATATAATCTCTTTCCTTATTCTAAGCGGTTATTCGATTCTGGGTAATGAAAAACTTCTTTTTCTTAACTCTTGGGTCCAGGAATTCCTATGGAACTTAAGCGACACAATAAAAGCATTTTCTATTCTTTTATTAACCGATTTATGTATCGGATTCCATTCACCCCATGGTTGGGAACTAATAATGGGCTCTATCTACAAAGATTTTGGATTTGCTCATAACTATCGAATTCTATCTGTTCTTGTTTCCATTTTTCCAGTCATTCTAGATACAATTTTGAAATATTGGATCTTCTGTTATTTAAATCGTATATCCCCATCCCTTGTAGTGATTTATCATTCAATGAATGACTGAAAAGAAAAATGATTTACTGATATTAATCCAATTAAAATGCTTTTTACTTTGGACATAAGCAAAGCATTCAAAATCATACTTATTCTTTCTACCCATACAGGTCAAGGAGTTCCTCTTATTCTTATATTCTATTGCAGTAATATTTTTCCAGTAAATAGCAGAATCGTGGCTAGGGAACTAGACTAGCAACCTACCCAATTTATTGTAGAAATTTTCAGGATCAATGATTGGACCATGCAAACTAGAAATCTTTTTTCTTGGGTAAAAGCACAGATTACTCGATCCATTTCTGTATCGCTTATGATATATATAATAACTTGGTCATCTATTTCAAATGCATATCCCATTTTTGCACAGCAGAGTTATGAAAATCCACGAGAAGCGACTGGACGTATTGTATGTGCCAATTGCCATTTAGCTAATAAGCCCGTGGATATTGAGGTTCCACAAGCGGTATTTCCTGATACTGTATTTGAAGCAGTTGTTCGAATTCCTTATGATATGCAACTAAAACAAGTTCTTGCTAATGGAAAAAAGGGTGCTTTGAATGTGGGGGCTGTTCTTATTTTACCTGAGGGGTTTGAATTAGCTCCACCCGATCGTATTTCTCCCGAGATGAACGAAAAGATAGGGAATCTTTCTTTTCAGAGCTATCGCCCCAATAAAAAAAATATTCTTGTGATAGGTCCTGTTCCTGGGCAAAAATATAGTGAAATCACCTTTCCTATTCTTTCCCCGGACCCTGCTACTAAGAAAGATGTTCACTTTTTAAAATATCCCGTATACATAGGCGGTAACAGAGGAAGGGGTCAGATTTATCCCGACGGAAGCAAGAGTAACAATACAGTTTATAATGCTACAGCAGCAGGTATAGTAAAGAAAATTATACGAAAAGAAAAGGGCGGATACGAAATAACCATAGCGGATGCATCGGATGGACGTCAAGTGGTTGATATTATTCCTCCAGGACCAGAACTTCTTGTTTCAGAGGGTGAATCCATAAAACTTGATCAACCCTTAACGAGTAATCCTAATGTGGGTGGATTTGGTCAGGGAGATGCGGAAATAGTACTTCAAGACCCCTTACGGGTGCAAGGCCTTTTGTTCTTCTTCGCATCGGTTATTTTAGCACAAATTTTTTTGGTTCTTAAAAAGAAACAGTTCGAAAAGGTTCAATTGTCCGAAATGAATTTCTAGATTCTCGGATTTATCAACATCAAGTTTGTAACAAGAACCAAATTCTTGTTGACAATTACGTATGATCAAGAAAGAAAAGAAGTCTAAATTTGTTTAGACTCTTTTTCTACAAAATGTCGGAAATTACTTGTACTACACTACAGTCTTAGTCATAGTATTATATTGTGAATTGTGAAGAAGTCTATTTGACTTTTTAACTTTACTTTTTTTTTCAATACAAATTGAAATAATGTGACTATTTAACTATTATCAGATTGAAATGTCATAGAGTGCATTGCATCAATAGTTTTCTATTCGAAAATTAAATTCGATTAGATACTAGCCTAAGTGGAGAATATGAATAGAAGGTACAGAAAAGAAAGGATAAATGAGGGGAAGAAATACTTCTAGCGGGATTTCTTCCCCTCCTAGTTTTCGACACAAGAAAAGGAATTTTTCACATCCTTTTCTTGTGTCGAAATAGTAATGATTCTTGATCTTTTTCGTCAAAGATTTCGTCTTAATTTCCTTAATTTCGATTTTTCTAGATTGAACTTTTTTTTAGATTTTTTCTTTATTACAATAGAAAAAAATAGATAAAGATAAATATAGATCAAAAAAGTAGTGGACAAACAAAAA